GATCAAATTATGTTGGATTTTTTAGCATTGAGAAATTTACCTAAAATCTCAGTAGGGTTTTTAAGGCTAATATTTGGGCAAATTTTTGCGATGAGCAAATACGATATGCATATATATATATATATAACGCGGATGGCTAACCCATATTTCAACTTGTTAGCACGCACGTTCTCGAACCTTCCTTGGTTTCGGGGTTTGACAAGGATAACAGGATTTGCTGAGCGTAGGGGGTAGGGGGGTTTGTCGCGCAAAAGCCAAAAAGGGGGGCATATATATAAGGGTACGTTGAGGAAGAGACGGATGTGTTATGCACCTGATTGAGTAGTATGTGATTCTTGAGTTATGTCTTTTAATAATGAACCTACTTTAACTATTACAAGGAAATGTACAACCTTGATATGTTAATTGTGCCTGCACTCTGAGATGTAAAGTGAAAGGTAACCAAAAGAAAAACCCTATGCATATAAAAGAACGCCCGGCATGTGGGGTAACGAGGAGTATGTAATCAACTCAATAGCCGGATGCAAGGAAAAGTGTGAAATAGTGGGGCTTCATACGTAAGTGCATGAGATTTTGAATCAGATACAAGGAATAATTCACTATATACCGTATCTTCAATTTGTGTCCCTGGTTCTATCATGGATAATATGCCTTACGTAAACTGGTTGGTGGTCTCTCACTTCATTAGTATACCTAAATCCAAATGTCAATTATTTATTTCAAAAATATTTGTTAAGCCATATTTAGGGGAGTTATCTATTTCTTAAATTAAAATAAAATAATATTGAGTTTTAACAATTTGCTGTATGTACGTCTTGGACGTTAGTACTTGCTTTTAGGTTAAAATAAATGAATGGTGATAATACATATATATGTACTAACACAGTACATGATAGTGCATGCGATGCACTACCATGTACTTAACTACCAGAAGATAGTTTAATTTAGAATTCTGGCTTTGGGAGCCAGGGGTGGGAGTTAAAATCTCCTTTTTCTGGGCGCTAGGAGGGAATTTAACCCTCGATCTTCGGATTACAAGACCGATGCTTTCAAGCTAAGCTACTAGGGCAGGCTCATTTCAACGCTTTATTTTCCACTCATCCTGCCAGTGGGACAAGAACGAGGAAGAGTGCAAAGTATAGGGCGGATGCGATTTGGCCGATAATGATATATGGGTGTTCTACGGGTATACCCCCAATTCATGTCAGGATAATTATGTCTGCGACTAGGGTTCAGAATAGGAATTGGGTCACAGGTCGGAAGGTTAGTCCTCGTTGTTTTGAGGTGTGTAAGATCGGCACAACTATTAACACTAGAATGCTAAACAGTAGTGCAAGAACCCCTCCTAGCTTGTTTGGGATAGAGCGGAGGATGGCGTAGGCAAACAAGAAGTACCACTCTGGTTGAATATGTGGAGGCGTCACGAGTGGGTTTGCTGGGGTGAAGTTCTCCGGGTCGCCTAGCAGGTTGGGGGAGAATAGCGCCAGAGAGGTGAGGGCTAGTAGTATGATCACGAAGCCAAGAAGGTCTTTATATGAAAAGTACGGGTGGAAGGAAATTTTGTCCGCGTCGGAATTTAGTCCGGCTGGGTTATTTGATCCTGTTTCGTGTAAGAATAGTAAATGGAGCACGGTCGCGCCGGCGATGACGAATGGCAGGAGGAAGTGGAATGCGAAGAACCGGGTGAGGGTTGCGTTGTCTACTGAGAAGCCGCCCCAAATTCATTGAACAAGGGTGTCGCCCATATAAGGGACTGCTGATAGGAGGTTCGTAATAACGGTAGCACCTCAGAAAGATATTTGACCCCACGGAAGCACATAGCCTACGAAGGCGGTCATCATGACCAGGAGAAGTAGTACTACACCAATATTTCAGGTCTCCTTGTAGAGATAGGACCCGTAATATAGGCCTCGGGCGATATGCATATAAATACAGATGAAGAAGAATGAGGCTCCGTTGGCGTGTAGATTTCGGATAAGTCAGCCGTAGTTAACGTCCCGGCAGATATGAGTTACTGACGAAAATGCGGTCGAAATATCGGAGGTGTAGTGCATGGCTAGGAATAGCCCTGTTAGGATTTGGGTAATTAGACATAATCCTAGGAGAGATCCGAAGTTTCAGAGCGCTGAAATGTTGGATGGGGTTGGAAGGTCGACTAGTGCGTCATTAGCGATTTTTATCAATGGGTGGGTTTTTCGTAGGCTTGCCATTATGGTTCTTGTAGTTGAACTACAACGGTGGTTCTTCAAGTCACTGGTCTCGGTTAAAATCCGAGCAAGAATTATGACCTATTTCGTGTTTTTGTTGTTGGTAGCTTTAATTGTGGGTTTGATCGCTGTTGCGTCTAACCCCACGCCGTATTTCGCTGCTCTGGGCTTAGTGGTGGCAGCAGGGGTTGGGTGCGGGGTATTAGTTGGCTGCGGGGGGTCGTTCCTGTCTCTAGTTTTATTCCTAATTTATCTAGGGGGAATGCTCGTAGTATTTGCTTATTCGGCAGCTCTAGCTGCTGAGCCCTTTCCGGAGGCCTGAGGGAGTCGTTCAGTGGCTGGGTATGTATCAGTTTACTTTGCGGGTGTCGCTCTGATGGCGGGGTTACTCTGAGGGGGATGATATGAGGGCTCCTGGGTAACTATTGATGGGCTTAAGGAGTTCTCTATACTGCGAGGGGACGTTGGGGGTGTGGCTATAATATACTCTTTCGGGGGTGCAATATTAGTTATTTGCGCTTGAGTGCTACTTCTGACGTTGCTTGTGGTATTGGAGCTTACTCGGGGTCTAAGCCGAGGCACTCTGCGGGCAGTTTAGATAAGGACTAGGAGGACGGCTAGTGCCACGGTTAGAAGGAAGATGGTCAGGTATGTTTTAATCATTCCCCGCTGGATATCACTTACCATTTTCGCCATTATCATCTGTGTGAGTGTTAAGCCCTTCGGCCCAGTGGCCTGGAATCACGTTTGATCAAGCTTAGTGGCAACTGACTGCCCCAGGGTCAGGTTGGCTTTTGGGGAGAGACGGTGTACTAATGCAGGGAAATACCCCAGTATATTTGAAAAGTGATGGGAAGAAGCCATTGGGGTAATTTTAATCTGCTTGTTGGTTATGGCTGCAAGTTCTATGGCCACTAGGAGCCCAATGATAGTCACGATTAGGGCTGCCATTTTTAGGGTGGTGGGTATGGTCATAATGGGTGTGCTCGAGGGCAAGAAGTTGGAGGTAATGATAAGTCCTGCAACAATACTTCCTCAGGCAAGCCGTTTGATAGGGTTAATCACTAGCGGGTTATTTTCATTAATAGGGGACAGCGGGAGGAATCGAGGCGATCCCATGGTTACGAAATAAACAACCCGGAAGCTATAAACTGCAGTGAATGAGGTGGCAATTAGTGTTAGAGTCAGGGCTCAGGCGTTAAGGTAGGAGGTGTTTAGGGCCTCAATAATAGCATCTTTTGAGAAGAACCCGGCCAAGAAAGGAGTGCCCGTTAGTGCTAGGCTACCAATTGTAAGGTAAGCTGAGGTGGCAGGTATAAGTTTATTAAGGCCTCCTATTTTACGGATATCCTGCTCGTCGTTTAGGCTGTGAATAATAGATCCGGAGCACAGGAAGAGCATGGCTTTGAAGAATGCGTGTGTACAGATATGAAGGAACGCCAACTGGGGTTGATTTAGGCCGATGGTTACCATTATTAGGCCAAGCTGACTGGATGTTGAGAATGCTACAATTTTTTTGATGTCGTTTTGGGTAAGGGCACAGGTGGCTGTAAATAAAGTGGTTAGTGCGCCTAGGCATAAACAAATTGTTAGGGCTAGTTGATTATTTTCTATTAGGGGGTGGAGACGGATTAATAGGAAGATCCCGGCAACGACCATTGTGCTAGAGTGGAGTAGGGCAGAAACTGGTGTGGGGCCCTCTATGGCAGAAGGGAGCCAGGGATGCAGGCCGAATTGGGCCGATTTTCCTGTTGCTGCAAGAATAAGTCCGATTAGGGGGACTGTTATGTCGAAGTCTTTTGATAAAAAGAAGATTTGTTGAATTTCTCAGGAGTTCAGGTTTATCGCGAATCAGGCTATTGCTAAGATTAATCCAATGTCTCCCACTCGGTTATAAATAACAGCTTGAAGGGCTGCTGTATTAGCGTCTGCCCGTCCGTGTCATCAGCCGATTAGTAGAAAGGACATAATCCCGACCCCCTCTCAGCCAATAAATAACTGGAACATGTTGTTAGCCGTAACTAGCATAATTATGGCCACCAAAAACAAGAGTAAATATTTAAAGAATCGGTTCATGTTGGGGTCAGAGTGCATATACCATAATGCAAATTCCAGAATTGATCAAGTGACGTATAGGGCAATAGGGGTAAAAATAAGAGAGTAGTGGTCGAATTTAAAACTGATGTTTGCGTCAAACACTTGCGTATTTATCCAGTGTCAGTTTGTAGTAATACTTTCTATCCCCTGGTCGAGGAAAATTATAAGTGGGAGCAGGCTAATAAAAAATGCGGTACTGACAGCAGTCTTGACGTGTGTGCCTGCTCACTCTGGCTCTTGAGGTTTCGGGCTTAATGTTGTTAGTAGGGGGAATATAAGGGTTGCGAGGACTAAAATAAGTGAGGATGACATAATAAGGGCTGTTATATTCATAGCTTCCGCTTGGATTTGCACCAAGAGTCTTTGGTTCCTAAGACCAACGGATGAACTGTTATCCTTCAAAAGCGTAAGGAAGCCGAGGACTTTAACCTCGGTGCGTAAGGATTAGCAGTACTTACTGATGTCTGTCCTTCCTTGGTGAGTAAGGGGACTCTAACCCCTATCTTTAGAATCACAATCTAACATTTTGGTTAAACTATACTTACTAGTAACACCATCCTCACATGAGTTCTGGTTTTGTTACAAGGAGAATTACCGGAATAAGATGAAGGGCTATCAACAGGTGCTCTCGAGTGTGGAATGGTGGAAGTTTTAGCACATGGCTTGGTGCCGGGCCGCGTTGAGATATTAGGAATATATAAAGGGAGTAGGCGGCTGTGATTAGTGTGCCTAGCCCCGTAAGTGCGATGGTTCAGGGAGATCAGTTGAAAAGAGTTGTAATAATTATAAGTTCTCCTATTAGGTTAGGTAGGGGTGGTAGTGCTAGGTTAGCCAGGTTGGCGATAAATCATCAGGCTGCTGTCAATGGGAAAATTATCTGTAGTCCGCGGGCAAGAATCATCGTCCGGCTATGGGTTCGTTCATAGGCTGTATTAGCTAAGCAGAATAATATGGAGGACACTAGGCCGTGGGCAATTATGAGAATAATTGCTCCTGAGAAACCTCATGGGGTTTGAATTAGAATTCCTCCGGCTACGAGGCCTATGTGGCTGACAGAGGAATAAGCGATTAATGATTTAAGGTCTGTTTGGCGTAAGCAGATGGACCCGGTCATAATAATACCCCACAGTGCTAGAATAATAAACGGGTAGATAAGTTCTTTAGAAAGAGGGTCTAATATGACTATCATTCGCATTATTCCATAGCCACCAAGTTTTAATAGCACTGCTGCTAGCACCATGGATCCTGCAACGGGGGCCTCTACGTGCGCCTTTGGTAGCCACAGATGAACTCCGTATAGTGGTATTTTTACTAGAAAGGCAATTAAGCAGCCCGCTCATCAAATTTTATGCCCTCAGGAGTCCAGCAATATTGGCTGGGCGTACTGAATAACAAGCATAGATAGGGTTCCCGTGGATTGTTGGAGGAGAAGTAGGGCAACTAAAAGTGGGAGGGACCCGGCCAGGGTGTAAAATAGGAAGTAGGTGCCCGCACTGAGGCGCTCAGTTTGGTTACCCCACCGTGTAATAATAATAAGGGTGGGGATGAGTGTGGCTTCAAACATGATGTAGAATATAATGATTTCCGTGGCACCGAATGCTATAATTAGAAAAGTTTGCAGTGAGGCGAGGAGGGTGATGTAAAGGCGTTGTCGGCTGGCTGGCTCAGGGTTAATGTGGTTTTGGCTGGCTAAGATCATTAGGGGGAGGAGTCAACATGTTAATACCAAAAGTGGGGTCGACAGGGGGTCTGTGGCTAGGTATGAGCCAGATGTAGCTCACCCGGTCTCTGACGTTCATTTCAGCCAGGCGAGGCTAATAAGGGCAATCGAAAGGCTATGAGTGGTTGTTGATGTTCATAATCATTTAGCGGGGACCAGTCAAATTGTTGGGAATAATATGATCGTAGGAACTAATACTTTTAGCATTGTAGGAGGTTAAGGTTTTGTAGGCGGTCTGTGCCGTGGGTACGAGCTGTGGCGACTAGAAGCGCAAGCCCTGCACTTGCTTCACAGGCAGAAAAAGCTAATAGTAATATGGGGGCTGTAGAGAAGCTTGTTGATTCAAATTGTAGGGCCCACAGGGCTAGTGCAATGAATAGGGATAGTATTATTCCTTCCAGACATAATAATGCAGAGAGTAGATGTGTGCGGTGAAACGCTAATCCCATTAATCCTAAAATAAAGGCTGAGCTAAAGCTAAAGTGTACGGGTGTCATAAGGGGGTCGTGGACTCAAACCACGATTTTCTGAGCCGAAATCAGAGGTCTTTTGTTGGACTAACTCCCTATTCTGCTCATTCCAGGCCTCCTTGGGTTCACTCATAAACTAGCCCAAGGGTTAATAGTACTAGAACTGCAGTGGCTCAAAAGAAGGTTCCGGTCGGGCTGTGGAGTTGGTCTCCTCAGGGCAGGGGAAGGAGGAGGGCAATCTCTAGGTCAAATAAGAGGAACAAAATTGCTACTAAGAAGAATCGAAGGGAGAAGGGTAATCGGGCGGATCCTAACGGGTCAAACCCGCATTCATAGGGGGAAAGCTTCTCCGCATCCGGGTTCATTTGTGGTAATCAGAAGGATACAATTGCTAGGATTGATGACAAGGCTATTGTAATAATAAAAATAGTTGTAATTAGGTTCATTATCTTTCCCTGGGGTTTAACCAAGACTAAATGATTGGAAGTCACTTGTACTAACTTTAATACTAGAAAGATATGAGCCTCATCAATAGATGGACACGTAGAGGAATAGTCACACTACGTCGACAAAGTGTCAGTATCAGGCAGCAGCTTCGAAGCCGAAGTGATGTTCGGATGTAAAGTGGTATTGAATTTGGCGGAGAAAACAGACAGCCAGGAAGGTTGACCCAATAATAACGTGTAGTCCGTGGAAGCCCGTGGCCACGAAGAACGTAGAGCCGTACACGCCATCCGCAATTGTGAAGGGGGCTTCGTAGTACTCTATGGCTTGAAGGGCAGTAAAATAGAGCCCTAGAATAATTGTGAGTGCGAGGGATTGAATGGTTTGTTTCCGTTCGCCCTCTATAATACTATGGTGGGCTCATGTGACTGTTACACCAGATGCTAGCAGTACAGCTGTGTTGAGGAGGGGTACTTCGAATGGGTCTAGTGTGGTGATTCCTGTGGGGGGTCAGCATCCTCCTAGTTCAGGCGTTGGGGCCAGGCTTGAATGGTAAAAGGCTCAGAAGAAGCCTAAGAAGAAGAATACCTCAGAAGTAATAAATAGAATTATCCCGTAACGCAGCCCTTTCTGCACTGGCGGTGTGTGGTGTCCTTGGAAGGTCCCCTCTCGAATAATATCACGTCATCACTGGTATATTGTGAGAAGCAAAAGAATTAGTCCAAGAGTTATTAGTGTTATTGAGTGGAAGTGAAACCAGATTGCGAGGCCGGATGTTATTAGTAAAGCACCGACGGCTCCGGTTAAAGGTCATGGGCTTGGATCAACCATATGATATGCATGCGCTTGGTGGGCCATTAAACGTTTTCTTGTAGGTAGAGGCTTAGGAGTAGTACAAATACGTAGGCTTGAATTATGGCCACCGCGACCTCTAATAGTGTTAATAGGAAAAGGACGGCGGCGGTCAGAATTGCTACCGTCGGTATTATGGGTAGTAATACAAATACGGCTGTGGCGATGAGCTGAATTAGTAGGTGGCCTGCGGTTAAGTTGGCCGTAAGCCGGACTCCTAGTGCTAATGGTCGGATAAATAGACTAATTGTTTCGATAATAATCAGCACAGGAATTAGGGGAATAGGGGTTCCTTCCGGCAGAAGGTGTCCAAGAGCAACCGTTGGCTGGTTTCGCATGCCAATGATGACTGTAGCAAGTCACAATGGTACAGCAAGTCCTATATTTAAGGACAGTTGTGTTGTAGGGGTAAAGGTGTATGGGAGAAGACCTAATATATTAATAGTGATAAGGAATACTATTAAAGAGGCTAAGAGCAGTGCCCATTTGTGCCCCCCTACGCTTAGTGGCAGTATGAGTTGATTGGTAAACCGATTAATAAATCATGTTTGGACAGTAATGAGTCGGTTATTTACTCACCGGGCTGGTGGTGTCGGAAATAGTACTCACGGTAGTGCAATTGCAATGGCAATGAGTGGAATTCCTAGGAAGGACGGACTTGCAAATTGATCAAAAAAGCTCACTATCATGGTCAGTTTCAGGGCTCAGTTTTATGTTTCTCTTCACTTATTGGGGTTGGTTCATTCGGTGCAGTATGATTTAAAATTTTAGTTGGAATAATAGTGAGGAAGATGATTCATGAAAATACTAGGATTGCGAATCAGGGGTTGGGGTTGAGTTGGGGCATTTCACTAGAGGTGGTCGGTAGTCACCAAACTTTGGCTTAAAAGGCCAACGCTTTGTCCAATAATTAGCTTTCTAGTGAGGCGTCTTCTAGTATTAATGAGGATCAGCTCTCGAAGTGTTCCAGTGGGACGGCCTCAACTACAATAGGCATAAAACTGTGGTTGGCGCCACAAATCTCAGAGCATTGTCCGTAAAACACGCCTGGGCGTGAGGCGATAAAGGCAGTTTGGTTTAATCGCCCAGGTACAGCGTCTATTTTTACACCTAGCGATGGGACGGCTCAAGAATGTAGCACGTCCTCTGCGGATACTAGCACACGGACTGGTGATTCTATCGGAACTACTATTCGGTGGTCTGTTTCTAGGAGTCGGAATTGGCCTGGGGTAAGGTCTTGGGTCGGGATTATGTAGGAGTCAAACCCTAGGTCTTCATAGTCGGTATACTCGTAGCTTCAGTACCATTGATGTCCTATGGCTTTAATTGTTAAGTGGGGGTCATTAATCTCATCTATAAGATATAAAATACGAAGGGAGGGGAGGGCAATTAAAACTAGGATGACAGCTGGTAGAACTGTTCATACAATTTCAATTTCTTGGGAATCTAAAATATACTTATTGGTAAGCTTGGTTGAGACCATCGCAATAATAATGTAAAGTACTAAAGTGCTAATTAAGAATACAATTATTAGGGCGTGGTCATGGAAGTGAAGAAGTTCTTCTATAACGGGTGATGCCGCGTCTTGGAATCCTAGTTGTGTGGGATGTGCCATTAAGCCTCGGGCTTAAGACATACAGGGGTTTAACCTGCAATTTCACCTCGACAAGGTGAGGTAATATGCATTTTACTAATGTCTTTAGAAGAAAGTGACAGAGTGGTTATGTGACTGGCTTGAAACCAGTACATGGGGGTTCAATTCCTCCCTTTCTCGTTAATTTGATTGAACTTGAACAAATGCTGGCTCCTCGAATGTGTGATATGGTGGAGGGCAGCCATGGAGTCATTCTACGTTTGTCATAGTTAATTCTACTGAGGATACTTCCCGTTTGGCGGCGAAGGCTTCTCAGAGGATAAACAGGAACATAATTACTGCTACTAATGAGATGAGTGACCCAATAGATGATACTGTATTTCATAGGGCGTAGGCGTCTGGATAGTCAGAATATCGTCGTGGTATTCCTGCCAGGCCTAGGAAGTGTTGTGGGAAGAATGTAAGATTTACACCAATAAATATGACTCCGAAGTGAATTTTTGTTCAGGTATCATTTAAGGTATACCCTGAGAAGAGTGGGAATCAGTGCACGAAGGCTGCCATAATAGCAAATACGGCACCCATTGATAATACATAGTGGAAGTGGGCAACTACATAGTATGTATCGTGGAGTACAATGTCAAGCGAGGAGTTAGCTAAAACAATTCCTGTTAGTCCTCCGACTGTAAAAAGGAAAATAAATCCCAGGGCTCATAGCATGGGAGTTTCCCATTTGATAGAACCTCCGTGAAGCGTGGCAAGTCAACTAAATACTTTTACACCGGTTGGGATAGCAATAATTATTGTTGCGGATGTGAAATAGGCACGGGTGTCGACGTCCATGCCAACAGTGAACATATGATGTGCTCAAACAATAAACCCAAGGAGACCAATAGCCATCATGGCTCAAACTATTCCTATGTAGCCAAACGGTTCTTTTTTACCAGCGTAGTAGGCTACGACATGCGAGATAATACCAAAACCTGGTAAAATAAGAATATAAACTTCTGGGTGGCCAAAGAATCAGAATAGGTGTTGGTATAAGATTGGGTCACCTCCCCCTGCCGGGTCAAAGAATGTGGTGTTAAGATTACGATCTGTAAGAAGTATTGTAATCCCGGCGGCCAAGACTGGTAGAGACAGGAGGAGAAGGACGGCTGTTACCAGTACGGCCCATACAAAGAGCGGTGTTTGATATTGGGAGATGGCTGGGGGTTTCATGTTGATAATTGTGGTGATGAAGTTGACTGCACCTAAAATTGATGATACACCTGCTAGGTGAAGTGAGAAGATTGTTAAGTCTACTGATGCTCCTGCGTGGGCGAGATTGCCTGCGAGTGGGGGATACACTGTTCATCCTGTTCCGGCTCCGGCTTCAACGCCAGAAGAAGCTAATAGCAGGAGGAAGGATGGGGGCAGAAGTCAGAAGCTTATGTTATTTATTCGTGGGAATGCCATATCAGGTGCACCAATCATTAGTGGGACGAGTCAGTTTCCGAACCCTCCAATAAGAATTGGCATTACTATAAAGAAAATTATTACGAAGGCGTGGGCGGTAACGATAACGTTATAAATTTGGTCATCGCCTAAAAGTGACCCGGGTTGGCTTAGTTCGGCCCGAATAAGGAGGCTTAGGGCAGTCCCCACTATTCCGGCTCAGGCACCAAATACAAGATAAAGGGTACCAATGTCTTTGTGGTTTGTAGAAAAGAATCAGCGCGTAATTGCCACAGGTAGGGTAGCCGAGCGTTCAGGCGGTGGGTTGTAGCCCCGAAGACAGAGGTTTAAGTCCTTTCCCTATCACAGCCCCGTAGTGGAGAACACGTTGGATTGCAAATCCAGAGACGCAGAATAATACCCTGCCGGGGCTTTTCCCGCCTTTCTCGGCTAACGGCGGGAAAAGTAGATGGATGCTCGCTGGTTTGAGCGCTTAGCTGTTAACTAAGAGTTTGTAGGATCGAGGCCTTCCCATCTAGAAAGGCCTTAGTTTAATAAAAACATTTGATTTGCAATTAGAAAATGCAAGATAGACTCTTGTAGGTCTTATCAGGGACTAGAAGATTTTCACTTCTGCTTAGGGCTTTGAAGGCCCTTGGTCTAGATGCTATCCTAAGTCCCTAGGTGACTAATATCACAATGGCCGGGGACACGGGCAGGAGGCCAAGTGCCATAGTGGTGAATAGGGCTAGGGGTAAAGAGGCTTGAGTCGTTTGGGCTCGCCAGGGGGTGGTAGCGGCAGTAGTATTGGGGGAGATGGTGAGTGTTATGGCATAGCAAAGGCGTAAATAAAAGTAAAGACTAAGAAGGGCAGCGAGGGCTATAACGGTAGCCGTTAGGGGAAGGCTTTGCTTTGCCAGTTCTTGTAGGATGAGCCACTTTGGCATGAATCCCGTGAGCGGGGGTAGTCCCCCTAACGACAATAATACAAGGGCAGTGGTTGCGGTTAAGACAGGGCTTTTTGACCAGACGACTGCAAGGGTATTAACCTTTGTAGCGGATGAAACCTTAAGGGTAAGGAAGGCCGCGGATGTTATAAAGATGTATGTCAGTAGTGCAAGGAGGGTAAGTTGTGGGGCATATTGGAGCACAATAAGCATTCAGCCTATGTGCGCGATTGAGGAGTAGGCTAAAATTTTCCGCAGCTGGGTCTGGTTGAGGCCACCCCATCCCCCCACTAGTGTTGATGTTAGTCCGAGGGCTGTCAACAGCATGGGGTCAATGGCTTGGGCCGTCTGAACGATGAGGGCGAGGGGAGCAAGCTTTTGCCAGGTAGATAAGATTAAGCCCGTCAAAAGGTCCAGTCCCTGTAGTACCTCGGGCATTCAGAAATGCATAGGTGCTAAGCCAATTTTAAGTGCCAAGGCGGTAATAATTATTGTGCTAGCGATAGGGTTCGACATGTTATTCATATCCCACTCTCCTGTAATCCAGGCATTTGTTGTGCTTGCGAACAGAATCATCGCAGCCGCAGTAGCTTGGGTTAGAAAATATTTAGTAGTTGCTTCTACCGCACGGGGGTGGTGGTGCTGCGCCATCAGGGGAACAATCGCCAGGGTGTTAATTTCTAGGCCTATCCAAGCCAGTAATCAGTGAGAACTGGCAAAGGTGAGGGTAGTTCCCAGCCCCAGGCTGGACAACAGGACTGTTAATACGTAGGGGTTCATTGATGGAGGAGGGAGTTTAACCGTCATTTTCGGGGTATGGGCCCGAAAGCTTATTTAGCTGACCCCATCTTAGAAAGTGGTGTAGAGGAAGCACTAAGAGTTTTGATCTCTTGGGCATGGGTTCGACCCCCTTCTTTCTAAGAACTGAGGGGATTTTAGCCCCTATCAGCCACTCTATCAAAGTGGTCCCTAGGCATTCGGGCACAGTTCCTAAGTTATAGCTGTGGGGGAAGGCCTGCCAGTGCAATAGGGAGGGAGATGTGTCACAAGACAAGGGCTAGTGTCAGGGGGAGGAAGTTTTTTCAGACCAAGTGCATAAGCTGGTCATACCGAAACCGTGGGTAGGAGGCTCGGACTCAAAGGAATATTACTGAGAGGAATGCGGCTTTAACTATAAGACCAATTGTTGTTAGCTCTGGCATGCCCGTAAAATGTGATGTTCCTAGAAACAATACGGCAGATAGGGTGTTTATCAGCAAAATGTTTGCGTACTCAGCCAGGAAAAACAGGGCGAAGGGTCCTCCCGCATATTCCACGTTGAAGCCGGAGACAAGTTCCGACTCACCCTCTGTTAAATCGAAGGGCGCTCGGTTAGTCTCCGCTAGGGTTGAAATATATCATATTGCGGCTAAAGGCCACGCGGGAGCCAGCAACCAGATGCTTTCCTGGGCCGTATTAAATGTCTGAAGGGTGTAGCCGCCAGAGAAGATAATGACTGAAAGCAAAATGAGTCCGAGGCTCACCTCGTAGGAAATAGTCTGGGCTACCGCGCGTAAGGCTCCAATTAGAGCGTATTTGGAGTTCGATGCTCAGCCGGACCCAAGAATGGAATATACCGCGAGGCTTGATAGGGCTAAAATAAATAGAATACCAAGGTTTAGGTCAATTACGGGATTAGGTATGGGTATGGGCGCCCATAGTGTCAGAGCGAGAGTGAGTGCGAGGATGGGGGTTGCTAGAAAAAGGAAGGGGGATGAGGTGGAGGGGCGCACAGGCTCCTTAATAAACAACTTCACCCCGTCAGCGATGGGTTGCAGCAATCCGTAAGGTCCAACCACGTTAGGGCCCTTCCGCAGTTGTATGTAGCCCAGTACCTTCCGCTCGAGCAAGGTCAGGAATGCTACGGCCAAGAGGACCGGGACAATATAGGCAAGGGGATTAATTAGATGACTTATCAGCGTGTTTAGCATAACTGGGAAGAGGATTTGAACCTCTGGTTTAAAGGGCTTAGGCCTTTCGCAATTTACCATGCTCTGCCACCCCAGTATGCCCTTATTTCGGGCGGCAGGGGTTTTGGCCCTCCCTTTACTTAATTTATTTGTTTTCATCAATTAGGGGCGGGGCGTGCTTCAAGCATAGGCCCCTCTTTTCCGATCCTTTCGTACTAGGAAAAGTAGCGCTACAGATAGAAACTGACCTGGATTACTCCGGTCTGAACTCAGATCACGTAGGACTTTAATCGTTGAACAAACGAACCCTTAATAGCGGCTGCACCATTAGGATGTCCTGATCCAACATCGAGGTCGTAAACCCCCTCGTCGATATGGACTCTGGGAGAGGATTGCGCTGTTATCCCTAGGGTAACTTGGTTCGTTGATCGGCTTTTCAGCCGGATCATTCTTGGTCAGATGTTCTGCGGCTTATAGATGTATCTCTTGGCTTTGGGAATTTAGCCCAGTCCACTCGGAGGCTCTTTTCTCCTCCGTGGTCGCCCCAACCGAAGGTAAAATTTCACTCGCCACTAAGTTCTTGCTTTTTGTGGAGTCGTTTAACGTGGTTGAATTTTGTACCTTAAGCTCCAAAGGGTCTTCTCGTCTTGTATAATTATACCCGCTTCTGCACGGATAGATCAATTTCACTGACCGGAGGGGGGAGACAGTTAAGCCCTCGTCTAGCCATTCATACAGGTCTCTATTTAAGAGACAAGTGATTGCGCTACCTTTGCACGGTCAAAATACCGCGGCCGTTGAACCCGTAGTCACTGGGCAGGCTGGACCTCCTATACTCGATAATAGTTGCAGGAGGCGATGTTTTTGGTAAACAGGCGAGGCTTGTGTTTGCCGAGTTCCTTCCCTCTCTTTTAGTCTTTCCCTTAAAATAGCACTCCAGTGTGGGGTTAACGATTGCTTAGCTGTGAGTTCTTCCTGGGGTCTGTATTGTTCACACTACCCTCTTGGGTTGGGTTCGTTAAGTTCCAGTGGTTGGTCCGATCTGGTTTACACTCGTGCTGGGAGAAGATCAGATCTTCTTGTTACTCATTTTAGCATAATCTCTTCCATGGAGGCATGGGTTGGCCTGATATAATTAGGGGAGTAAGATTTTTTATCGGTATAATAAACTTCTTTCTGTCTGAGCTTTAACGCTTTCTGTTTAGGTGGCTGCCTTTAGGCCCACTAGAACAGTGTGTTTTATATATTATGATCTTTATCCTCCTGCGAAGGTTGTATCCTTTGTTAAAGGGGCTGTACCCCCTTTAACTAACTCTCATATCTTTCCCTGAACACCTTAGCGTTGTATTCTTTGGCTCGGGGCGTATGAGGCTGAACTTCTATCCACTTCTCAGGCAACCAGCTATCACCAGGTTCGGTAGGTCTGTCACTTCTACCCGGAGCTCTTCCCACTCTTTTGCCACAGAGACGGGTTAGCCCTAAATGAACATAGGCTGTCTCGGGGTAGCTCACCTGGTTTCGGGGTTTCAAACTAAAGGGCTCTTTGCTTGAGGGTGCTGGCTAAATCATGATGCAAAAGGTACAAGGTTTAGTCTTTGTTTTTCATTGCTTATATGGGTTATTTCACTTCTCTTTCAGCTTTCCCTTGCGGTACTCTCTCTATTGCTCTGGGCTGGACCTTTTCCGTCTCCCGTACTTAGGTAAAAAAATGGTTTAGTTCATAGCGTTAGGCTATGTTTTGTTATAAATAGTGTTAAATTATATAAATAATCAAGCTAGCTGGTTGGCTCAGGGCGATCCAATTTGCATGGATGTCTTCTCGGTGTAAGTGAGATGCTTGACTAACTCAGCCACACCCTGAATTTAATCCAAGTGCACCTTCCGGTACACTTACCATGTTACGACTTGCCTCCCCTTGTCAGCGCTTTGGTGTTAGATATCTTTATTGCATTTTGACAGGGGAGAGTGACGGGCGGTGTGTACGCGCCTCAGAGCCGGGTTCAAAAGGACACTCTGCTTCCTTTTTACTACTAAATCCTCCTTCAAGCACTATTTCATGTTGCATGTCCGTAGTGTTCTATTGTAGAAAATGTAGCCCATTTCTTCCCGCTTCGTACGCTACACCTCGACCTGACGTTCTGGGCTGTGCCCATCTTGCTTACTTTTATTGCCTTCACAGGGTAAGCTGACGACGGCGGTATATAGGCTGGGGTGGCTAGAAGTGGTGAGGTTTAACGGGGGTTATCGGTTCTAGAACAGGCTCCTCTAGGGGGGTCTAAGGCACCGTCAGGTCCTTTGGGTTTCAAGCTAATGCTCGTAGTACCCGGGCGGATGTCTAATTGTAGCTGGACATCTAGGTTTACGGCTGAGCATAGTGGGGTATCTAATCCCAGTTTGTTTCTCAGTTTTCGTGGGGTCAGGTGGGCTGTATTAAAGCTACTTTCGTATATTGGGCTTCGGACACCTAGAAGCGTATGACAGCCAAAGGGCCATTCGGCTTTATTATTATGCTCCCCTTAACCACCCTTTACGCCGTGTATTATTAACTAGGGCCTCTCGTTTAACCGCGGTGGCTGGCACGAGTTTTACCGGCCCTCTTAAACCCTGGCTGAGTCAAGTTTTCACTTATGGCTTAATGTTTATCACTGCTGAATTCCCTTGGGGGTGTGGCTCGGCCAGGCGTCTTGGGCTAAAAAGTTTGTGCCTGATGCCCGCTCCTCGTCCCCGGGCAGGGGATTAAGGGCATACTCACGGGACTGCGGAGACTTGCATGTGTAAGTTGGGTTAAAGCTAATAATAAGGTCAGGACCATGCCTTTATGCATGCGGAGCTTCTCAGGGCCCATCTTAACATCTTCAGTGTTATGCTTTGTATTAAGCTACGCTAGC